TTTTTTTTTTTTTCTGATATTTCTACCTGATTTAATCAATGAGTTGGAACGAATCAACGGATCGGTCTATTTTTTTTAACACGTCTGCTTTTATGTTATTTTGTACTGTACAATTCCTTTGTTTGTGGGATCATTTTCTCACAAGAGGTAATGAAACGAATTATAGAATGGATTTTTACCTATGCCTAGATCGCGGATAAACGGAAATTTTATTGATAAGACCTTTTCGATTGTAGCCAATATATTATTACGAATAATTCCGACAACTGTAGGAGAAAAAGAGGCATTTACCTATTACAGAGATGGTGCGATTTGATTAGTTTTTTATTTACCCCTTTCGGTCTTAGAAGAAAGAAAGACAATTCGGGATAGAAAAAAAAAAAAAAAAAAAAGATTATTGAAAAAATCTACGCTTGTTGAAGGTGAAGTTTATAGATAAAACCATTCCTTCTGTCGTGTATCCCCGATTAATGCAGCCTCAGATGCTTCAATTGTCGATTCTAGTATTGAGCGAAAGGTTACACCTATGGGTTCTGTATTGCAAGTCAACCCTACTACACCAGTACCAATAGGCGGCATAGGGGAAGAGGCGCTACGTCTAGGAATCAGCAACACGAAAACTTTGTTATAAACTGCCCCCTTTCCTTAGCGGGATCGGGACTAAGAAGAATGGTTGGGATAACAAACATCCATCTCGTTCGTACTGTGGATACCCGTATAACCATCGAAGACTGTTGAAGTGATTAATTCCTGTAAATTAAGGGGCGTTGAGAACAAAGAAATTGTTGGAGTTTCCGGTTTTATCTAGTACCAACACGCGTGATATTAAGAAAAAAGCTTTTGCAGGAAGGTTGGCTAGAGATTTCTTGTAAAAACATTAGCCCCACTTAGTTCATAATGAGAATATTTCAATCTTTTTTGATTTCATGGATTATTCTCATAATGCACATAAAGGAGGAGCCGTATGAGATTTTCATCTCATGTACGGTTTTGAAACGGAGAATTCTTTGAATCGAATGACGACCGTAACGGATGTCAGCTCAATCTGAAGGCAATTATGCGGAAGCTTTACAGAATTATTATGAAGCTATGCGACTAGAAATTGATCCTTACGATCGAAGCTATATACTCTATAACATAGGCCTTATCCACACAAGTAACGGAGAACATACAAAAGCTTTAGAATATTATTTTCGGGCACTAGAACGAAATCCGTTCTTACCACAAGCTTTTAATAATATGGCTGTGATCTGTCATTACGTGCGACTATCTCTACTATAGAAAGAAAAAAGTAAAAGAAAAAAAAAAGGAGGGGGGGGTAAAGAGCAAATACACTAATAAATACTAGAAAAAAAAAAATAGGCTTTCTACATATGCATCGTGCAAAAACGATTTTTATCAGCTGTAGCAAAGAAAGAAACTTCATAGAAGTCGAAATATGAAGAAATCGATATGCCTAGATAGTTTATTCTATGGATAAAGGATCTAATTGATAGAGGAAGCACCGTAAAGATCAATTCGCGAGGTTTTGGGCCGATGCCGATCCAATAAGAACTGCTTATTTATGTCATGATATGAGATAAAAGTAAGGAATCCACTTATGTAATAAAGTCGATCCCCTAAGGTATTGAGCAGCGGTGTAGCATCAGATCCCAAAGACAGTAAGCCTTTTCTTTCTTAGGAAGAAAGGGCTTTTTCAAAGATTCTATATCAATTTTTATATGAAACCGAGATAGATACCTTTCAGAAAATTCTAACTATAGTGGAAATGCTTCTATGTTATTCTTCTGACGGTGGGAGAAAAGATAAAATGAAAGCAAAGCTGATTATTAATTTAATCAAAAGTCAAGTTTGAAACTCATGCTCATGGAATTAACCTCTTTTGGTTAACCCCCCCAAAAAAAGAATAAAGATAAAGATCGATCTATGAGAAATCTCATTCAATTCGATATACTAGATTCAAAAACCCGGGACACCAAAAGAATTGATTGCCGAGCCGTATGAGGCGGGAAACTCTCAAGTACGGTTCTAAGGAAAGGAATTGAACCACCTATTCCGACCGGGGGGAACAGGCCGTTCGACAGGGAGATTCTGAAATTGCGGAGGCTTGGTTCAATCAAGCTGCCGAGTATTGGAAACAAGCTATTGCGCTTACTCCTGGTAATTATATTCAAGCGCAGAATTGGTTGAAGATCACGGGACGTTTCGAATAAGAAACTCTCTGTTTATTTATTTAGAATTTTATTTCTTTAGAATTTCGATATCTATTTTCGTTTGGTATAATTAAAAATTAATTGTCTGTTAGCCCTATCAGTGGAATAGAAAAGGGATCATTTATCTGGTAAGAAACAATCAAGGAATTTCATTATATCCTTTCTAAGATCGTTCTATTTCGTCTGGGATTTCGTAAGGATAAACGATACAGGGATACGGTAGAAAATGTATTTTTCTCCTATTCTATTCAAATTAATAAAAGAGACCCCTCGCAGGAATGTCTCTT